CAAATAGGAAACGATACTCTGAATCATAGAACTATAATGAAATATATGATCAACCGACATTTATCGAATTTGAAAAAGAATCAGAAGAAATGGCTCGATTCTCTTATTTTGATTTCTCGAAGCGAGAGATCCATGAATCGGGATCCTGATGCATATAGATACAAATGGTTCGACGGGAGCAATAATTTTCAGGAACATTTCGTTTCGGAGCAGAAAAGCTGTTTTCAAGTTCAAGTAGTCTTCGATCGATTACGTATTAATCAATATTGGATTGATTGGTCTAAGGTTATCAACAAAAAAGAAATGGCTAAGTCATTTTCAAAGCTGATTCTCTTTTTGTCTAACTCACTTCCTTTTTTCTTTGTGAGTTTAGGGAATATGCCCATTCATAGGTCCGAGATCCACATTTATGAATTGAAAGGTCCGAATGATCAACTCTGCAATCCGTTGTTAAAATCACTAGGTCTTCCAATCGTTCATTTGAAAAAAAGCAAAGCGGATGATCATGATACTTCCCAAAAATCGAAATTCTTGATCAACGGAGGAACAATATCACCCTTTTTGTTCAATAAGATACCAAAGTGGAAGTGGATGATTGACTCCCATACTAGAAAGAATCGCAGGAAATCCTTTGATAACACGGATTCCTATTTCTCAATAATATCCTGCGATCAAGACAATTGGCTGAATCCCGTAAAAGCATTTCATAGAAGTTCATTGATATTTTCTTTTTATAAAGCAAATCGACTTCGATTCTTGAATAATCCACACCACTTCTTCTATTGTAACAAAAGATTCCCTTTTTATATGGAAAAGGCCCGTATCAAGAATTATGATTTTACGTATAGACAATTCCTCAATATCTTGTTCATTCGCAACAAAAAATTTTCTTTGTGCGTCGATAAAAAAAAACATGCTTTTTTGGAGAGAGATACTATTTCACCAATCGAGTCACAGGTATCTAACATATTCATACCTAACGATTTTCCACAAAGGGTTAACGAAAGGTATAACTTGTACAAATCTTTCCATTTTCCAATTCGATCCGATCTATTCCTTCGTAGAACTTTTTACTCGATCGCAGACATTTCTGGAACACCTCTAACAGAGGAAGAAATAGTCAATTTTGAAAGAACTTATTGTCAGCCTCTTTCAGATATGAATCTATCTGATTCAGAAAGGAAGAACTTGCATCAGTATCTCAATTTCAATTCAAACATGGGTTTGATTCACACCGCACGTTCTGAGAAATATTTACCATCCGAAACGAGTAAAAAATTGCGTCTTTGGCGAAATTGGCTAAAGAAAGGCGTTGAGAAAGGGCAGATGGATAGAACCTTTCAACGAGATAGTGCTTTTTCAACTATCTCAAAATGGAATCTATTCCAAACATATATGCCATGGTTCTTTACTTCGACAGGGTACAAATATCTAAATTTGGTATTTTTAGATGCTTTTTCAGACCTATTGCCGATGCTAAGTAGCAGTCACAAATTTGTATCCATTTTAAATTCTATTATGCACAGATCAGCATGGCGAATTCTTAAGCTAAAATGGCAAGCTCTTAAGCTAAAGTTGTGGGGGTTGTGGGCACCGATAAGTGAGATTTCAAGTGATATTTCGTGGAAGTGTTTCCGTAGGCTTCTTCGGGTCGAAGAAATTATTCATCGAAATAATGAGTCACCATTGATATCGACACATTTGAGCTCCCCAAATATTCGGGAGTTCCTCTACTCAAGCCTTTTACTTCTTCTTCTTGCTGGATGTATCGTTCAGGTACTTCTTTTCTTTGTTTCCCTAGACTCCAGTGAGTTACAGACAGAGTTCGCGAGGATAAAATCTTTGACGATTCCATCATACACGATTGAGGTGTACAAACTTGTGGATGGGTATCCTAAACCTGAACCGAATTCTTTCTGGTTAAAGAATCTCTTTCTAGTTGCTCGGGAACAATTAGAAGATTTTCTAGCAGAAATACTGGGTTTTGCGCTATTTGGTGGCGGTCCCGCTTATGGGGTCAAATTTATACAGAAGATATTTTTCAATCTCATCGATCTCATAAGTATCATACCAAATCCCATCAATCGAATCACTTTTTCGAGAAATACGAGACATATAAGTCATACAAGTAAAGAGATCTATTCATGGATAAGAAAAGGGCAAAGGTTTCAGATTCATGATGAAATAGAATCCTGGATCGAGACCTGTGATTGGTTTTTGGATGAAGAGAGAGTTTACTCGTTTCATTTCTCCACCTTAAGGCCAGAAAAAGGGATTGATCAAATTCTATGGAGTCTGACTCATATTGATCGTTTAGTAAAGAGTGACTATGGTTATCAAATGTTTGAACAAGCGGGAGCAATTTACTTACGATACTTAGTTGACATTCATCAAAAGGATCTAATGAATTATGAGTTCAATACATCCTGTTTAGCAGAAAGACGGATATTCCTTGCTCATTATCAGACAATCACTTATTCACAAACCTCGTGTGGGGCTAATAGTTTTCATTTCCCATCTCATGGAAAACTAAAACCCTTTTCGTTTCGCCTAGCCCTATCCCCCTCTAGGGGGATTTTAGTGATAGGTCCTATAGGAACTGGACGATCCTATTTGGTCAAATCCCTAGCGACAAACTCCTATCTTCCTTTCATTACGGTATTTCTGAACAAGCTGGATTTGAAAATAGTTATTGATGATCTCGATCCGGAGGACTATATGGAAGCGCTTGATGATGTGGATATTGATGGTATTGATGATGATAGCGATCCTGCTAAGGAATATATGGATGCGCTTAAATATGTGGATGATATTGATGATCGTGACTATATTTATTCGAACTTGGACTCGGACCCGGAGCTGAGGGAGGAGTATACGGTGGATGATGAGATACTTAGGTATATCATCGAGTTGGAAATAGATTTAGCTTCTATCAACTTGCAATTCGAATTGGCAAGAACAATGTCTCCTTGCATAGTATGGATTCCAAACATTCATGATCTGTATGTGGATGAGTCGGAGTCCCTCGGTTTATTATTGAACTCTCTCTCCGGGGATTGTGAAAGACGGTCCACCAGAGATATTCTTGTTATTGCTTCGACTCATATTCCCCAAAAAGTGGATCCCGCTCTAATAGCTCCGAATAAATTAAATACATGCATTAAGATACGAAGGCTTCTTATTCCACAACAACGAAAGCGCGTTTTCACCCTTTCATATACTAGGGGATTTCACTTGGAAAAGAAAATGTTCCATACTAATGGATTCGGGTCCATAGCCCTGGGTTACAATGCACGAGATCTTGTAGCAATTACCAATGAGGCCCTATCGATTAGTATTACACAGAAGAAATCAATTATAGACACTAATACAATTAGATTCGCTCTTCATAGACAAACTTGGGAGTTGCGAGCCCATGTAAGACCGGTTCCGGATCATGGGATCCTGTTCTATCAGATAGGAAGGGCTGTTGCACAAAATGTACTTATAAATAATTGCTGCCTTATAGATCCTATATCTATCTATATGAAGAAGCAATCATGTTACGAAGGGGATCCTTATTTGTACAAATGGTTCTTCGAACTTGGAACGAGCATGCAGAAATTAACGATACTTCTTTATCTTTTGAGTTGTTCTGCCGGATCGGTCGCTCAAGATCTTTGGTCTCTGCCCGGACCCGATGAAAAAAATTGGATCACTTCTTATAGACTCGTCGAGACGGATTCTGATCTAGTTGATGGCCTATTAGAAGTAGTAGAAGGCGCTATGGGGGGATCCTCGCTTCTTCGGCCCGAACCAAGGAATCCCTTAGAGATGATGGAAAATGGATCTCGTTCTATCTTTGATTGTAGATTTCTCTATGAATCGGAGTTTAAAGAATGGGCAGAAGGCACCGACCCGCAACAGTTAGCGGAGGATGTAGTCGATCACATAGTTTGGGCTCCTAGAATATGGCAACCTTGGGGCTTTCTATTTGATTGGATCGAAAGGCCCAATGAATTGGAATTTCCCTATTGGGCCGGGTCATTTCGGGGCAAGCCGATCATTTCTGATGAAGTTAATGATGAATATTTTGATTATGCATTTTATGGTGAAGGGGATGATGGATATGATGAAGAGGATGAGCTTCAAGAGAATGATTGGGAGTTCTTGCAGAGTGAACCCATGGAGTACCCGGGACGAGATAGATCTTCCAAAGAACAAGTCTTTTTTCGAAAAGGACAATTCGTTTGGGACCCTGGAGATCCACTCTTTTACATATTCAACGATGAGCTCTCTGTCTTTCTGTTTTCACATCGAGAATTCTTTGCAGATGAAGAGATGTCAAAGGGGCTTCTTCTTACTTCCCAAAGGGCGACTCTATATAAACGCGGATTTAGCAAGAAACCGAAAGAAAAGTACTTCGAATTTTTTATTAATCGCCAGAGACGGAGACGACTTAGAACCAGTAGTTCATTATATAATAGATCTTTCCGTTCTAATATTCAATCCGCGAGTTATCAGTACTTATCAAATCTGTTCCTATCTAACGGAAGGCTATTGGATCAAATGACAAAGACATTGTTTAGAAAAAGATGGATTTTCCCGGATGAACTGAAAATTGGATTCATGTAACAGGATAAAGATTTCCCATCCCTTTGCTGTAAAGATATGTGGCCATGAAAGAGGGATTAAGTGGAACAGAATTGACTGGGCGCGGTAGAGCCGTGGAGATACTTGTTTTTCCATATTTCGGACTTAGCTCCATGGAACAATATGCTACTGCTGAAACATGGAAGAATTGAAATCTTCGATCAAAACACTATGTATGGGTGGTATGAACGGCCTAAATAAGAATTCTTGAACAGCGAACAACCAGAGCCTATTCATTCAGATATTCACGACCAAGAAGTACTGGATTCTCTTTCGGATAGGCCCCGAAAGGAAAAGGGAGCCTGGAATGCCAACAGGCGTCTATTCTTGAATTAACCCGACCCGATAGTACCCATTTTTGGGGGGAA